GCTAGTGTAGCTTAACCCTAAAGCATAACACTGAAGATGTTAAGATGGGTATTAGAACACCCCACAAGCACAAAGGCATGGTCCCGACCTTATTGTCAGCTTTAGCTCAAATTACACATGCAAGTATCCGCAACCCAGTGAGTACGCCCTCAGTCCCCCACTCGGGGACAAGGAGCAGGTATCAGGCACGAAATTTTAGCCCAAGACGCCTAGCCAAGCCACGCCCTCAAGGGAATTCAGCAGTGATAAATATTAAGCCATAAGTGAAAGCTTGACTCAGTCAGAGCTAATCAGAGCCGGTAAAATTCGTGCCAGCCACCGCGGTTAGACGAAAGGCCCTAGTTGATAATGTAACGGCGTAAAGGGTGGTTAAGGAATAAACTAGTAATAGAGTAAAACGGCCCCTCGGCTGTCGCACGCTCCTGGGCGCCTGAGACCCTACCACGAAAGTGACTCTAACCAATTACCTGACCCCACGAAAACTGAGAAACAAACTGGGATTAGATACCCCACTATGCTCAGTCGTAAACTAAGATATTTTACCACAATTATATATCCGCCAGGGTACTACGAGCATCAGCTTAAAACCCAAAGGACTTGACGGTGTCTTAGATCCGCCTAGAGGAGCCTGTTCTAGAACCGATACTCCCCGTTCAACCTCACCACTTTTAGTCATTTCAGCCTATATACCACCGTCGCCAGCTTACCCTGTGAAGGACATAAAGTAAGCAAGATGGGCACAACCCAGAACGTCAGGTCGAGGTGTAGCGTATGAAGTGGGAAGAAATGGGCTACATTTTCTTTTACAGAATATTACGAATCTATCACTATGAAACAGTGTTTGAAGGAGGATTTAGTAGTAAAAGGGAAATAGAGTGTCCCTTTGAATCCGGCTCTAAGACGCGTACACACCGCCCGTCACTCTCCCCTGTCAAATGTACATAAGATTATACCTAATACACAAAACCACCGACAAGAGGAGGCAAGTCGTAACACGGTAAGTGTACCGGAAGGTGCGCTTGGACCAAACCCAGGGTATGGCTGAGTAGTCAAGCATCTCACTTACACCGAGAAGATATCCATGCAAGTTGGATTACCCTGAACCAAACAGCTAGCTCAACCATTAAATAAATAAACCATATAAATAAAATAGTATAAAACTAAAATCAAAAATTAAACCATTTTAATGTCCTAGTACGGGAGACGAAAAAGACTACCTGAAGCAATAGACACAGTACCGTGAGGGAAAGCTGAAAGAGTAATGAAATAATTCATATAAGTAACAAAAAGCAAAGATTAAACCTTGTACCTTTTGCATCATGATTTAGCCAGTACATTTAAGCAAAGAGAACTTTAGTTTAAAACCCCGAAACCAGGTGAGCTACCCCGAGGCAGCCGTCAAGGGCCAACCCGTCTCTGTGGCAAAAGAGTGGGAAGAACTCCGGGTAGAAGTGACAGACCTACCGAACCTGGTGATAGCTGGTTACCTAAGAAATGAATAGAAGTTCAGCCTTGCATACCTCCCACCAACTTAACTCAAATATAAATGAAGCGTATGAGAAATGTGTAAGAGTTAATTAAAGGGGGTACAGCCCCTTTAATAAAGGACACAACCTTTTCAGGAGGATAAAGATCATATTATACAAAACACAATGTTCTAGTGGGCCTAAAAGCAGCCACCTAAGCAGAAAGCGTCAAAGCTCAGACATAAACAGGTTTATAATCCCGATAATCAAATCTTATTCCCCTAAAAGTATTAGGTCAACCCATGCCGACATGGAAGAGATAATGCTAGAATGAGTAACAAGAAGAACTGCTCTTCTCCTAACACAAGTGTAAGCCAAATCGGACCAACCATTGGCAATTAACAGGCTCAGCTCAAGAGAGTACTGTAAGCTGCAAAAAGACCAAGAAGATTTCACAATGAAACTCTGTTAACCCCACACTGGAGTGTATTTAAAGGAAAGACTAAAAAGGGGGGAAGGAACTCGGCAAACATAAGCCTCGCCTGTTTACCAAAAACATCGCCTCCTGCAACAAAACCAAGTATAGGAGGTCCAGCCTGCCCAGTGACTATAAGTTCAACGGCCGCGGTATTTTGACCGTGCAAAGGTAGCGCAATCACTTGTCTTTTAAATGAAGACCTGTATGAATGGCTAAACGAGGGCTTAACTGTCTTCCTCCCTCAGTCAGTGAAATTGACCTGCCCGTGCAGAGGCGGACATAATTATACAAGACGAGAAGACCCTTTGGAGCTTAAGGTATAAGAGTTAACCACGTTATACGACTAAATAAGAAGCGAGAACCTTGTGGATCTGAAATTTTACCTTTCGGTTGGGGCGACCACGGGAGTAGAATAAAACCTCCGAGTGGGACTGGGGGAAATTCCTAGAACCAAGAGAGACATCTCTAAGCCACAGAACATCTGACCAATAATGATCCGGACTATAGTACCCGATCAACGAACCAAGTTACCCTAGGGATAACAGCGCAATCCTCTCCAAGAGCCCATATCGACGAGAGGGTTTACGACCTCGATGTTGGATCAGGACATCCTAGTGGTGCAGCCGCTATTAAGGGTTCGTTTGTTCAACGATTAAAGTCCTACGTGATCTGAGTTCAGACCGGAGCAATCCAGGTCAGTTTCTATCTGTACAACTACTTTTCCTAGTACGAAAGGACCGGAAAAGTGGGGCCCATACTAAAGGCACGCCCCACCCTTAACTTATGAAGACAAATAAATAGAATGAAGGGAGAGTCAAAATTTCCAAATGCCAAGATAAGGCCTTGCTGGGGTGGCAGAGCATGGTAATTGCAAAAGGTCTAAGCCCTTTCAACCAGAGGTTCAAGTCCTCTTCTCAGTTTATGATAAACACACTAATAATTCACCTAATCAACCCTTTAGCCTATATCGTGCCAGTACTCCTAGCAGTCGCTTTCCTAACACTAGTTGAACGAAAAGTCCTGGGATACATACAGTTACGGAAAGGACCTAACGTAGTCGGACCCTATGGACTACTTCAACCTATTGCTGATGGGCTGAAATTATTTATTAAGGAGCCTATCCGTCCTTCCACATCCTCTCCTTTCCTGTTTCTGGCTACCCCCATACTGGCATTAACCCTAGCGATAACCCTATGAGCACCTATGCCTATACCCTACCCAGTGACTGACATTAATCTAGGAGTTTTGTTTATTCTGGCCTTATCGAGTCTTGCAGTTTACTCAATTTTAGGCTCAGGATGAGCATCCAACTCAAAGTACGCATTAATCGGTGCCTTACGAGCCGTGGCCCAAACGATTTCCTATGAAGTCAGTCTTGGACTAATTCTCCTCTCCGTAATCATCTTCTCAGGGGGTTATACCCTACAGACATTTAACGTTACTCAAGAGGGTATTTGACTATTTATCCCGGCTTGGCCTTTAGCTGCAATGTGATATATTTCTACATTAGCCGAGACAAACCGAGCCCCATTCGATTTAACGGAAGGGGAGTCGGAGCTGGTATCTGGGTTCAACGTTGAATATGCAGGAGGCCCATTCGCACTTTTCTTTCTAGCTGAATACGCTAATATCCTATTAATAAATACCCTATCAGCCATTTTATTTCTAGGCGCTTCACATACCCCAAACATCCCAGAGCTCACTACCATCAACCTCATAGCCAAAGCTGCATTATTATCAATCCTATTCTTATGGGTACGAGCCTCGTACCCCCGATTTCGGTACGACCAACTTATACATCTAGTGTGAAAGAATTTCTTGCCCCTCACACTCGCGCTCGTGTTATGGCACACCGCCCTTCCGATTGCACTGGCAGGTCTTCCTCCACAACTGTAACGGAACTGTGCCTGAGCGTTCAAGGGCCACTTTGATAGAGTGATCTACGGGGGTTAAAATCCCCCCGGTTCCTAGAAAGAAGGGAGTTGAACCCATACTCAAGAGATCAAAACTCTTGGTGCTTCCTTTACACCACTTTCTACGACGAAGTCAGCTAATAAAGCTTTCGGGCCCATACCCCGAATATGATGGTTAAAGTCCACCCTACGTCAATGAACCCTTACGTACTTATAATTTTGCTATCCAGCCTGGGGTTAGGAACCACTCTAACCTTCGCCAGCTCCCACTGACTTTTAGCCTGGATAGGCTTAGAAATCAACACTCTGGCAATCATTCCCCTAATAGCTCAACATCACCACCCACGTGCAATCGAAGCGAGCACAAAGTACTTCTTGACCCAAGCTACCGCAGCGGCGATGATCCTGTTTGCAAGTACGACAAATGCATGGACGACAGGTACCTGAGAAATTACTAACTTGTCTAACCCTGTTGCCGCAACAATGTTTATTGTTGCTTTAGCATTAAAAATTGGACTCGCACCTATACACTTCTGAATGCCAGAAGTTCTGCAAGGGTTGGACCTATTGACAGGCTTAATCCTCTCCACTTGACAAAAGCTTGCACCATTTGCACTTATCTTTCAGACAGCACATAGCGTCGACCCCCTCCTTCTTACAGCACTAGGGTTAACGTCCACCCTTGTTGGCGGATGAGGGGGATTAAACCAAACTCAACTACGGAAAGTTCTAGCATACTCCTCAATTGCTCACATAGGCTGAATAATTATCGTAATCCAGTATGCCCCCCAACTTACCTTGATGGCCTTAGCGATGTATATTGTCATAACCTCGGCAATGTTTTTAACTCTAAAGATGTTTATATCAACCAAACTTAGCTCTTTAGCAACAGCCTGGTCTAAAGGCCCTACATTGACAGCAGTGACTGCCCTAACCTTATTATCTCTTGGCGGACTACCACCTTTAACAGGATTCATACCGAAATGACTAATTATACAAGAGCTCACCAAACAGGATCTACCCGTCATTGCTACGGTAACAGCCCTAACAGCACTTATTAGTCTATACTTCTACCTACGACTCTGTTACGCGATGACATTAACCGTTTCCCCCCACACAATTACTTCAACTACCCCATGGCGAGCTCAACCAAACCAAACCTCCGTACCCCTGGCCCTTTTTACCACAACCGCCCTTGGGCTATTACCGGTAACCCCGACCATTATAATGCTAGTAACCTAGAGACTTAGGATAAGATCATAGACCGAGGACCTTCAAAGCCCTAAGTAGAAGTTAAAGTCTTCTAGTCTCTGATAAGACCTGCGAGAGACTAACTCACATCTCCTGATTGCAAATCAGACACTTTTATTAAGCTAAGGCCTTACTAGGTGGGAAGGCCTCGATCCTACAAAATCTTAGTTAACAGCTAAGTGCTCAAGCCAGCGAGCATCCACCTACTTTCCCCGCCGTTGAGGAAAGCCCCGGCAGGGCGGGGAAAGCCCCGGCAGACTATTAGTCTGCTCCTTCGGATTTGCAATCCGATATGATCTTCACCACAAGGCTGACAGGGGGAGGATTTAAACCTCCGTTTTTGGGGCTACAACCCACCGCCTAGACGCTTGGCTACCCTACCTGTGGCAATCACACGATGATTCTTCTCTACTAACCACAAAGACATTGGCACTCTTTATCTTGTATTTGGTGCCTGAGCCGGAATAGTAGGAACTGCTTTAAGTCTCCTCATTCGAGCCGAACTGAGCCAACCCGGATCACTTCTAGGCGACGATCAAATCTACAATGTAATCGTTACCGCCCATGCTTTCGTAATAATTTTCTTTATAGTTATACCCATTCTTATTGGAGGCTTTGGAAACTGATTAGTACCCCTCATAATTGGAGCCCCCGATATAGCATTCCCACGAATAAACAATATAAGCTTTTGACTATTACCCCCTTCATTCTTACTGCTTTTAGCCTCCTCTGGTGTTGAAGCCGGAGCCGGAACAGGATGGACAGTATATCCGCCTCTGGCAGGTAACCTAGCCCACGCAGGGGCATCCGTCGACCTAACCATCTTTTCTTTACACTTAGCTGGTGTTTCATCAATTCTGGGAGCAATTAATTTCATCACCACAATTATTAATATGAAACCTCCAGCTATCTCCCAATATCAAACACCCTTATTTGTGTGATCTGTGCTTGTAACTGCCGTACTGCTTCTTTTATCCCTTCCAGTTTTAGCCGCAGGAATTACAATACTTCTAACAGATCGTAACCTCAACACCACATTCTTCGACCCGGCAGGGGGTGGGGATCCAATTTTATATCAACATCTGTTTTGATTCTTTGGTCACCCAGAAGTTTACATCTTAATTCTTCCTGGATTTGGAATTATTTCTCACGTCGTAGCCTACTACTCAGGGAAAAAAGAACCATTCGGATATATAGGAATAGTTTGAGCTATAATAGCTATTGGCCTTCTCGGGTTTATCGTATGAGCCCACCACATATTTACTGTAGGGATAGACGTGGATACTCGAGCATACTTTACATCTGCTACAATAATTATTGCAATCCCAACAGGCGTAAAAGTGTTCAGCTGACTGGCTACTCTTCATGGTGGCTCTATTAAATGAGAAACACCAATGCTATGAGCCCTAGGGTTTATTTTCCTATTCACGGTAGGTGGTCTCACGGGCATTGTCCTGTCCAACTCATCACTTGACATTGTTCTTCATGACACCTATTATGTAGTAGCTCACTTCCACTATGTTCTATCAATAGGCGCCGTATTCGCTATTATAGCAGCTTTTGTTCACTGATTCCCCCTATTTACTGGGTACACTCTTCACAGCACTTGAACAAAAATTCATTTCGGAGTCATGTTTATTGGGGTAAACTTAACATTTTTCCCACAACATTTCCTAGGATTAGCAGGCATACCACGACGTTACTCTGATTACCCAGATGCCTATGCCTTATGAAACACAGTATCATCCATTGGATCATTAATTTCACTAATCGCCGTAATTATGTTCTTATTTATTCTATGAGAAGCATTCGCGGCCAAACGAGAAGTAGTATCTACTGAATTAACAATAACAAATGTAGAGTGACTCCATGGCTGCCCTCCTCCCTACCACACATACGAAGAACCCGCATTCGTACAAGTTCAATCAAATTAACGAGAAAGGAAGGAATCGAACCCCCATATGCCGGTTTCAAGCCGGCCACATAACCATTCTGTCACTTCCTTTCAAGACATTAGTAAAATAAGGATTACATCATCTTGTCAAGATGAAATTGTAGGTTAAAACCCTGCATGTCTTAAACTTAAAACTTAATGGCACACCCAGCAATACTAGGATTCCAAGACGCAGCATCACCTGTAATAGAAGAACTCCTTCATTTTCATGATCACGCACTAATAATCGTATTTTTAATTAGTACCTTAGTACTGTACATCATTGTTGCAATAGTAACCACTAAACTTACAAACAAATATATTTTAGACTCTCAAGAAATCGAAATTGTATGAACCATTTTACCGGCTGTAATTTTAGTACTAATTGCCCTACCCTCCTTACGCATCCTATACCTTATAGACGAGATTAATGATCCTCACCTGACCATCAAAGCAATAGGACACCAATGATACTGAAGCTATGAATATACAGACTATGAAAACCTAGGCTTTGATTCTTACATAGTACCTACACAAGATCTTGCTATAGGACAATTCCGTCTCCTAGAAACAGATCATCGAATAGTTGTCCCCCTAGAATCCCCCATTCGTGTACTAGTGTCCGCTGAAGACGTACTTCATTCCTGAGCAGTCCCATCCCTAGGCGTAAAAATAGACGCAGTTCCAGGACGACTTAATCAAACTGCTTTTATAGCATCACGCCCAGGAGTATTTTACGGACAATGCTCCGAAATCTGCGGAGCCAACCATAGCTTCATACCTATTGTAGTTGAAGCAGTTCCATTAGAACACTTCGAGAACTGATCCTTATCAATACTAGAAGACGCCTCGCTGGGAAGCTAAGTATTGGATAAGCGTTGGCCTTTTGAGCCAAAATATTGGTGATTCCCGACCACCCCCAGTGAAAATGCCTCAATTAAATCCAAGCCCATGGTTTGCAATCTTATTACTCTCTTGAATAACATTTCTAATTATTATCCCTGCCAAAGTATTAGCTCACAACTCACCTAATGAGCCAGTCCCAGTAAGTACTGAGGAACACAAAACTGAGCCCTGAACCTGATCATGATAGTAAGTTTCTTCGATCAATTTGCGAGTCCATCACTCTTAGGAATTCCACTAATCCTCGTTGCAACTCTGCTACCTTGAATACTTTATCCAACCCCATCACCTCGGTGATTAAATAACCGACTTATTACAGCACAAGGATGGTTTATTAACCGGTTTACAAATCAACTTATATTACCCCTAAACACAGGAGGACACAAATGAGCACTTTTATTAACCTCATTAATAATCTTTTTACTTACGCTTAATATGCTCGGCTTACTACCTTACACTTTTACCCCTACAACACAATTATCCCTTAACATAGGCTTTGCCGTCCCACTCTGACTTGCAACAGTAATTATTGGCATACGAAATCAGCCAACAATTGCCCTAGGACATTTATTGCCGGAAGGAACACCAATTCCCCTAATCCCGGTATTAATCATTATTGAAACAATTAGCCTCTTCATCCGACCCTTGGCCCTTGGGGTTCGGCTTACAGCCAACTTAACTGCAGGCCACCTGTTAATCCAACTTATTGCCACAGCCGTATTTGTTCTTCTCCCAATGATACCAACAGTAGCACTTTTAACCGCTTCAGTCTTATTCCTATTAACTCTATTAGAAGTTGCGGTGGCAATGATTCAAGCCTATGTGTTCGTACTACTTTTAAGTCTTTATCTACAAGAAAACGTATAATGGCCCACCAAGCACATGCTTTTCACATAGTCGACCCAAGCCCGTGACCACTCACAGGGGCTATCGCCGCCCTTCTCACAACATCCGGTTTAGCAATCTGATTTCACTTCCACTCGACAACACTAATAACCTTGGGGATAATTCTTCTTCTTCTTACAATATATCAATGATGACGTGATATTATCCGGGAAGGGACCTTCCAAGGCCACCATACACCCCCAGTACAAAAAGGTTTACGGTACGGTATAATCTTATTTATTACCTCCGAAGTGTTCTTCTTTCTGGGATTTTTCTGAGCCTTTTACCACTCAAGCCTAGCACCAACACCTGAGCTCGGAGGATGCTGACCTCCTACTGGAATTACTCCGCTTGATCCTTTCGAAGTGCCACTCTTAAACACAGCTGTTCTACTAGCATCAGGGGTAACAGTAACCTGAGCCCACCACAGTATTATGGAAGGAGAACGAAAACAAGCCATCCAATCCCTCACACTAACTATTTTACTAGGACTTTATTTTACTGCACTTCAAGCTATAGAGTACTATGAAGCGCCCTTCACAATCGCAGACGGAGTATACGGCTCCACATTCTTTGTAGCCACAGGATTTCACGGACTACACGTTATCATTGGATCTTCTTTCTTAGCAATCTGCCTTCTACGCCAAATCCAATATCACTTCACGTCCGAGCACCACTTTGGCTTTGAAGCCGCTGCCTGATACTGACATTTTGTCGACGTAGTATGATTATTCCTTTACGTCTCCATTTACTGATGAGGCTCATAATCTTTCTAGTATCAAATTAGTACAAGCGACTTCCAATCACACAGTCTTGGTTAAACTCCAAGGAAAGATAATGAACTTAATTATAACCATTTTAATTATTACAACAGCCTTATCAATGATTCTAGCAATTATCTCTTTCTGACTACCACAAATAAACCCAGACTCAGAAAAGCTTTCCCCATACGAATGTGGTTTCGATCCACTAGGATCCGCCCGATTACCATTCTCTTTACGTTTCTTTTTAGTAGCCATTTTATTTCTTCTTTTTGATTTAGAAATTGCCCTCCTCCTTCCACTCCCTTGAGGTGACCAACTGCAAAATCCTACCGGAACTTTCTTTTGAGCCACAACAGTTCTTATCTTATTAACATTAGGGCTAATTTATGAATGAACACAAGGAGGTTTAGAATGAGCAGAATAGGGAGCTAGTCCAAGGCAAAGACCTCTGATTTCGGCTCAGAAAATCGTGACTAAATTTCGCGGCCCCCTTATGACACCCGTACACTTCAGCTTTAGCTCTGCATTTACCCTGGGTTTAATAGGGTTGACACTCCACCGAACTCACTTACTATCCGCGCTTTTATGCCTAGAGGGAATAATACTGTCCTTGTTTATTGCATTAGCCCTGTGGGCTTTACAATTTGAAGCTACGGGGTTTTCAACAGCCCCTATGCTACTTTTAGCTTTCTCTGCCTGTGAGGCAAGCGCCGGCCTCGCATTACTGGTCGCTACCGCCCGCACCCACAGCAGTGACCGGCTACAAAACCTTAATCTTTTACAATGCTAAAAGTGCTTATCCCTACAATTATACTATTTCCAACAATTTGATTAATTTCTCATAAATGACTATGGACAATAACGACTGCTCACAGTTTGTTGATTGCCATCCTTAGTCTATCATGACTAGGATGAACATCTGAAACTGGATGAGCCTCTTCCAGTATATATTTGGCCACAGATCCGCTATCAACACCTCTTTTAGCACTAACATGTTGACTACTTCCACTTATAATTCTTGCCAGCCAGAATCACATCAACCCTGAACCGATTAGCCGACAACGATCTTATATTACACTCCTCACCGCACTACAAACCTTTTTAATTATAGCATTCGGCGCCACAGAAATTATCATATTTTACATTATATTTGAAGCCACACTTATTCCAACTCTAATTATTATTACCCGATGAGGAAACCAAACTGAACGACTTAACGCGGGTACCTACTTCTTATTTTATACCTTGGCAGGATCACTTCCGCTTCTAGTAGCTTTGCTCCTTCTTCAACACTCAACAGGAACCCTATCCATACTAGTGCTTCAATATTCACAGCCCCTTTACCTTACTTCCTGGGGCCACATTATCTGATGGACTGGTTGCTTGATTGCATTCCTAGTCAAAATACCACTATATGGAGTCCACCTGTGACTGCCAAAAGCGCATGTAGAGGCCCCCGTAGCAGGCTCAATAGTACTAGCAGCTGTGCTATTAAAACTCGGAGGCTATGGTATAATACGCATGATAGTAATACTGGATCCTCTATCTAAAGAGCTAGCCTACCCCTTTATTATTTTAGCCCTTTGAGGCATCATTATAACAGGATCAATTTGCCTTCGACAGACAGACCTCAAGTCATTGATTGCCTACTCCTCTGTGAGCCATATAGGCTTAGTAGCAGGGGGCATTCTAATTCAAACACCATGAGGGTTTTCGGGAGCAATTATCCTAATAATTGCCCATGGGTTAGTATCTTCAGCATTATTTTGCCTAGCTAATACAGCTTATGAACGGACCCATAGCCGAACAATAATCCTTGCTCGAGGACTACAAATCATTTTTCCTTTAACCGCAGCCTGATGATTTATCGCTAACCTCGCCAACCTAGCACTCCCACCACTCCCAAACCTAATGGGGGAGCTGATGATTATTACAACACTATTCAGCTGGTCCCCATGAACAATTATGCTCACAGGACTAGGAACCCTAATTACAGCCGCTTACTCTTTATATATGTTCCTAATATCTCAACGAGGGCCCACACCCAATCATATTATAGGTCTTCAACCATTTCATACCCGAGAGCACCTATTAATAACCCTACATCTAATCCCAGTCCTCTTACTAGTAATGAAACCAGAGCTTATATGAGGATGATGCTACTGCGAGTATAGTTTAACCAAAACGTTAGATTGTGATTCTAAAAACAAGGGTTAAAGTCCCTTTACTCACCGAGGGAGGAACTAGAAAAACGCAAGCACTGCTAATCCTTGCCCCCGTGGTTAAAGTCCACGGCTTCCTTGGGCTTTCAAAGGATAATAGTCCATCCGTTGGTCTTAGGAACCAAAAACTCTTGGTGCAACTCCAAGTGTAAGCTACAATGACACTAATTCTACACTCATCAATACTTTTAATTTTTTTTATCCTAATTTACCCCTTACTCACCACACTGAATCCAAACCAACAAAACCTGACCCTAGCAAAAAAAACTAAAGTTGCCGTTAATTCCGCATTTCTTGTTAGCCTCCTCCCTTTATTAATTTTTCTAAACCTGAAAACAGAGAGCGTTGTTACAAACTGAGTATGAATAAACACTCAAGCATTTGATATTAATGTTAGTTTTAAATTTGACCATTATTCGCTGATCTTTATCCCTATCGCCCTTTACGTTACCTGATCTATTCTAGAATTTGCATTATGATATATACACTCTGACCCTTACATTGACCGGTTCTTTAAATATCTACTTACATTCCTCGTAGCCATAGTTATTCTAGTTACAGCTAATAATATATTCCAACTTTTTATTGGTTGGGAAGGGGTAGGTATTATATCCTTCCTCCTTATCGGCTGGTGGCACGGACGAGCGGATGCTAACACAGCAGCCCTTCAGGCCGTGGTTTATAACCGGGTAGGAGATATTGGACTAATTCTAGCCATAGCTTGATTAGCAGTAAACCTTAACTCTTGAGAGATTCAACAGATCTTTGCTTTATCTAAAGAATTTAATTCAACAATCCCCCTAATAGGGCTAATCTTGGCAGCAACTGGGAAATCAGCCCAATTCGGCCTTCATCCTTGACTTCCCTCGGCTATAGAGGGCCCTACTCCAGTCTCTGCCCTACTCCATTCAAGCACTATAGTTGTTGCGGGAGTTTTCTTGCTAATCCGACTTCATCCCCTCATTGAGAATAATCAGCTAGCCCTAACAACCTGCCTATGCTTAGGAGCACTAACCTCATTATTTGCAGCCACTTGCGCTTTAACCCAAAATGACATCAAGAAAGTTGTAGCTTTCTCAACATCAAGCCAACTCGGACTAATAATAGTTGCAGTTGGATTAAACCAGCCTCAACTTGCATTTCTCCATATTTGTACCCATGCTTTCTTTAAAGCTATACTATTCCTGTGTTCCGGATCAATTATCCACAGCCTAGACAACGAACAGGATATTCGAAAAATAGGTGGTTTATTTTACACTATGCCCGCCACCTCAACTTACTTCACGATTGGCAGCTTAGCTCTCGCAGGAACACCATTTTTAGCCGGTTTCTTTTCAAAAGACGCAATCATTGAATCCCTAAACACTTCCCACCTGAACGCCTGAGCCCTGACCCTTACCCTTATTGCTACTTCCTTTACCGCCGCATACAGCTTTCGATTAATTTACTTCGTAATTATAGGGGCCCCCCGAATTCTGGCCTTTTCCCCAATTAATGAAAACAACCCGCTAGTAATTAAACCCATCAAACGACTTGCTTGAGGAAGTATTATTGCAGGATTAATTATTACACAAAATTTTCCCCCAATAAAAACACCAATCCTAACTATACCAACCACCCTGAAAATAGCAGCTCTTATAGTAACAATTCTTGGCCTTATTACAGCCATAGAACTAGCCAACATAGCAAGCAAACAAATGAAAATTGCTGCCACAGCCCCCACATTCTTCTTTTCAAACATGTTAGGATTTTTCCCTACAATTATACACCGACTCCTCCCAACATTTAAGCTTATCCTAGGGCAATCAGTAGCCACACAACTTGACAAAACATGACTTGAGTCCATCGGCCCTAAAGGATTGGGGTTTGCACAAAAAACCATAGCAAAAATTATAAATGATATTAGCCGAGGTATAATTAAAACGTATTTAACTATCTTCCTTCTCACCCTTCTATTGGTCACCACACCACTAATTCTTTAGACCGCACGAAGAGACCCCCGGCTTAAACCGCGAGTTAACTCCAACACCACTAGTAAGGTTAATAGCAATACTCAAGCACAAATAATTAGTATCCCACCACCAGACGAATATATAACAGCCACCCCGCTAGTGTCACTACGCAGAACAGAAAACTCTTTCAACCCGTCAGCAATAATCCAAGAGCCCTCATATCAATCACCTCAAAGGAGGCCTGCCACCAAACTAACCCCCAACAAATAGACCAAGACATAACTTAATACAGATCGACTACCCCATGCCTCAGGAAAAGGCTCAGCGGCTAAAGCTGCCGAATAAGCAAAAACCACAAGCATCCCTCCTAAATAAATTAGAAATAAGACTAAAGACAAAAAGGACCCCCCGTGACCCACCAGAACCCCACACCCCACCCCGGCCGCAATTACCAAGCCGAGAGCAGCGAAATAGGGGGTAGGATTTGAAGCAACAGCCACCAATCCTACCACTAATGCCATTAATAATAGAAACATAAAATAAGTCATAATTCTTGCTCAGATTCTAACTAAGACCAATGATTTGAAGAACCATCGTTGTAATTCAACTACAAGAACCACTAATGGCAAGCCTGCGAAAAACGCATCCCCTTATTAAAGTTGTAAATCACGCATTAGTTGACCTTCCAACACCCTCTAACATCTCAGCATGATGAAATTTTGGATCCCTCCTGGGACTGTGCTTAATTACCCAAATCCTCACCGGCTTATTCTTAGCCATACACTATACCGCAGACATCTCGACCGCATTTTCATCAGTAGCCCACATCTGTCGAGATGTAAATTACGGCTGATTAATCCGTAATTTACACGCTAACGGGGCGTCATTCTTCTTCATTTGTATTTATGCTCACATCGGCCGAGGTTTATATTATGGATCATACCTATACAAGGAAACCTGAAACATTGGCGTGGTTCTCCTACTATTAGTTATAATAACAGCCTTTGTTGGCTATGTCCTTCCCTGAGGCCAAATGTCATTCTGAGGCGCCACAGTAATCACCAATCTCTTATCTGCTGTCCCCTACGTAGGTAACACACTAGTACAATGGATTTGAGGGGGGTTTTCGGTGGATAATGCAACACTAACGCGATTTTTCACTTTCCACTTCCTTCTCCCATTTATTATTGCTGCAATAACCGTGCTCCATCTTCTGTTTCTTCACGAAACAGGGTCAAATAACCCAGCCGGCCTAAATTCGGACGCAGACAAAATTCCATTTCACCCATACTTTACATACAAAGACCTCCTTGGGTTCGTAATAGTACTCATGGCCCTTGTGTTGATGGCCCTATTCTCCCCTAACCTTCTCGGCGACCCAGATAACTTCACCCCCGCCAACCCGCTAGTCACTCCCCCACACATTAAACCAGAATGATACTTTTTATTTGCCTACGCCATTCTCCGTTCTATTCCAAATAAACTCGGAGGGGTACTAGCCCTATTATTCTCCATCCTTGTATTAATACTGGTGCCATTTTTACACACGTCAAAACAGCGAGGCCTTACGTTCCGCCCAATCTCCCAGTTCCTATTTTGAACCCTAGTAGCAGACGTAATTATTCTGACATGAATTGGAGGTATACCGGCAGAGTATCCATTTATTATTATCGGACAAGTAGCATCTATTCTATACTTTACACTCTTTTTAATTCTTATCCCACTAGCCGGCTGGGTAGAAAACAAAACGCTGAAATTAGCCTGCCCTAATAGCTTAATTTAAAAGCATCGGTCTTGTAATCCGAAGATTGGAGGTTAAACTCCCCCTTAGCGCCCAGAAAAGCGAGATTTCAACTCACACCCCTGGCACCCAAAGCCAGGATTCTAAACTAAACTATTTTCTGACCTCAGATCCCCATAAACTATCACGCGACACGACTGTGTGGCCAAGTAATATTATGTTTTATTACATAATAGAGGTCTTACAGTACACTAAACACGTAAATGCATAGTAAGGTGTCAAAGTAACAGATATCCACCGCATCCTATTGTAAGCACAGACACATATATGTCTGCAATGTTAAGTAAACACAAGCATGTACGTAATACTTTTATGTATTACGAGCATAAATTTATTTTAACCATAAAGCAAGCACAAAATGTTCAAGAAGGAAAGACAATACTGTAGAATAAGCATTTTTCAACTTAAACACAAAGATTGTTACACGAGAATAAGTTGAGCATCGCCCATAAATAGCTCAATCAAAATCCGAATCCTACGTCAAACATTTTGATGGATTATCCAGATACATTTGTACTCAGCATGCTCCTTGGAGAATCAACAAATTCCCAACTGAAAAAAACTATGTAGTAAGAGACCACCAACGATTTATAGTATTGTATATCATGAATGATAAGATCAGGGACAACAATTGTGAGGGTAACACATGGTGAATTATTACTGGCATTTGGTTCCTACTTCAGGGGCATGAAACGTTTGAACCCCAAAATATTAGTTATACTGGCATCTGGTTAAGTAAGCGGTGTTAACCATAGTACTCGTTACCCACCATGCCGAGCGTTCTCTTATATGCATAGCGTTCCCTTTTATTTTTCCTTTTCACTTTGCATTTCAGAGTGCAGCGCTAATGCTAAATTGGATGTGGAACATTTCGCCTGCGCTTAACATGTCCGTTAATGATGTAATGACAAAAGACAAGACTTACATGATATTTACTCAAGTGCATACGGCATTTTTCTTTCTTCAACTATCTTATATCTGCCCCGGGTCTTACATAGAATTACCCCCCCTACCCCCCCGATATAGTAGGGAGTGTGGGGCATATGTGTATGAATGTTGACATATACACATAGATATCTATAATTGTATGCATATAAAGTGTTGATGTATATATATGCATGATAAACATCCTAATATCTGTATATACATACACATAGGTAGATACCTTAATATATATACATATACGTGAGTAAACATCTTAATGTATATATATATATGTGTGTGAATAAACATCTTAATATATATATATATATATATATATGTGGGTGAACATCTAAACATATATGTGTGTAAATACGTCTTTATATATATATATATATGTGGGTGAACATCTTAACATATATGTATGTAAATACGTCTTAATATATATATATATATATGTATGTGTGTGTGAATAAACATCCTAATATATATATATATATATAGATGCATAAATATACAACTACTTCA